TTTTTTTATTTATTATTATTTTTTTTTGCATAGTTTTTATATAATAATAATATATATATATAATTAATTAATTTTTTATTATATATTTTTATAAAATTGCTTAATAGCAGTAATATTTTTTATATAATTAATAATAAGAAAAAAAAGAAAATTAATAATATATATATATATATATAATTATATATAATAATAATAATATATATATATATATATAATTAATTAATTTTTTATTATATATTTTTATAAAATTGCTTAATAGCAGTAATATTTTTTATATAATTAATAATAAGAAAAAAAGAAAATTAATAATATATATATATATATATAATAATAATAATAATAATATATATATATATATATAATTAATTAATTTTTTATTATATATTTTTATAAAATTGCTTAATAGCAGTAATATTTTTATATAATTAATAATAAGAAAAAAGAAAATTAATAATATATATATATATATATAATAATAATAATAAATATATATATATATATATAATTAATTAATTTTTTATTATATATTTTTATAAAATTGCTTAATAGCAGTAATATTTTTTATATAATTAATAATAAGAAAAAAAGAAATAATAATATATATATATATATATATATATATATATAATAATAATATATATATATATATATAATTAATTAATTTTTTATTATATATTTTTATAAAATTGCTTAATACAGTAATATTTTTTATATAATTAATAATAAGAAAAAAAGAAAATTAATAATATATATATATATATATAATAATAATAATAATATATATATATATATATAATTAATTAATTTTTTATTATATATTTTTATAAAATTGCTTAATAGCAGTAATATTTTTTATATAATTAATAATAAGAAAAAAAGAAAATTAATATATATATATATATATATAATAATAATAATATATATATATATATATATATAATTAATTAATTTTTTATTATATATTTTTATAAAATTGCTTAATAGCAGTAATATTTTTATATAATTAATAATAAGAAAAAAAGAAAATTAATAATATATATATATATATATATAATAATAATAATATATATATATATATATATATAATTAATTAATTTTTTATTATATATTTTTATAAAATTGCTTAATAGCAGTAATATTTTTATATAATTAATAATAAGAAAAAAGAAAATTAATATATATATATATATATATATATATATATATATATATATATATATATATATATATATATATAATAATAATAATAATAATAATAATATATATATATATATATATATATATATATATAATTAATTAATTTTTATTATATATTTTTATAAAATTGCTTAATAGCAGTAATATTTTTTATAATATAAAAAAAAAAAACTATGCAAAAAAAATAATAATAAATAAATTTGTTATGGTTAAAAAATTTATTTTAAATTTATTTTACATATAAATTTTTATATAAATTATTAATAATTTTAATAATTATTAAAAATATAAGTAGTAATTAATTTTAATAAATATAAGAAATTATGATTTAGTAATATTAAAATTATAAACTAATTTTGTGCCAGCAGTTGCGGTTATACAAAATATGAATTAAATTATATTAGTTAATAATAAATATAAAAATATAAATATAAATTTTAAATTATTAAGTGAAATTTTAATTTAAAAAAATATTTTTTATTATGAATTAATAAATTTATTTAATAAACTAGGATTAGATACCCTATTATTAATAATTAATATTAAATACTAAAATAGTAATTAATTATTTATTGAAACTTAAATAATATGGCGGTATTTTAGTTTATTTAGAGGAATCTGTTTAATAATTGATAATCCACGAATAAATTTACTTAAATTAATAATTTGTATATCGTTGTTAAAAAAATATTTTTTTAAAATTTATAATATTTAATTTTTTATAAAAGAAATTAAATCAGATCAAGATGCAGTTTATATTTAAGAATATAATGGATTACAATAAATTTATTTTTGGATATAAAATTGAAAAATTTTATTAAAATTGGATTTAAATGTAATTTTTTTTAATTTTTTAAAATGATTTTAAATTAAAATATGTACATATTGCCCGTCACTTCCATTTATAAATTGGAATAAGTCGTAACAAAGTAGAAGTACTGGAAAGTGTTTCTAGAAAGATAAATTAAAGCTTATTTTAAGTATTTCATTTACATTGAAAAGAAATTGTTAAATCAATTAATTTAAAATAAAAAAAAATTAAAAAAATATTTTTAATAAAAATAATTTTATATTATAATTTAATGGGGGTTAAAGTATAATTTATAGAAAAAATTTTTATTTTTATAGTTAATTAGTATTGTGAAAGAAATTTGAAATATTTGAAAATTAATTATTTAAAAAGTAAATTTTATTTATTGTATCTTGTGTATCAGAGTTTATTAAATAAATAAATTTATTAAAATTATTCTCGAATTAAAAAGAGTTAATTAATTATTAAAGTTATTGTTGAATAAATATTTTAAATAATTAATTAGAAATGAAATGTTATTCGTTTTTTAATATATCTAGTTTTTTTAGAAAAAAATTTAATTTTAAATTAAATTTATTATAAATTTATTTATTTAATAAAATAAAAATTTAATTTTAATATTTTGAGGGATAAGCTTTAAAATAAATTTTTATAATTGATATTTAATATAAATTTAAATTTTTAAAAATTATATTTTTTATAAATTTTAGTTTTTTATAAATAATTTAATTTAAAATAAGATTTAAATAATAAATTTAATTTTATATAAAAAAAAGTTATTTAATTTTTTTATAATTGTTATAATGATAAAATTAGTATATTAATAAATTATATAATTTAGGATTAAAATATAATTTTTAAAAAGGAATTCGACAAAAATTTATTTTTACCTGTTTATCAAAAACATGTCTTTTAGAAAATAATTTAAAGTCTAATCTGCCCACTGATATTTATTAAAGGGCTGCAGTATTTTGACTGTACAAAGGTAGCATAATCATTAGTCTCTTAATTGGTGACTTGTATGAAAGATTGGATAAGAAATATATTGTCTCTTTAGAATAAATAAAATTTAATTTTTTAATTAAAAAGTTAAAATTAATTTAAAAGACGAGAAGACCCTATAGAGTTTTATATTATTATTAATTAAAATTATTTATATTTTTTAAATTAAAATTTTTAATAATATTTTATTGGGGTGATAAAAAAATAAAAATAACTTTTTTTAATAAAAACATAAATAAGTGATTAATTGATCCAAAATTTTTGATTATAAGATTAAATTACCTTAGGGATAACAGCGTAATTTTTTTTTTTAGTTCATATAAAAAAAAAAGTTTGCGACCTCGATGTTGGATTAAGATAAAATTTAAACGCAAAAGTTTAAAATTTTGATCTGTTCGATCATTAAAATCTTACATGATCTGAGTTCAAACCGGTGTGAGCCAGGTTGGTTTCTATCTTTAGATAAATAAAATATTTTAGTACGAAAGGATTAAATATTTAATATAATATTTTTATTTATGAATATTATTAATTTAAAATTATATTTAAATAATTTACTATTTTGGCAGAATAAATGTGATGGTTTTAGAAATCATTTATATATAAATATATAATTATATAGATAGTATATGATTATATATGATTTAATTTTAATTATATTAGGAATAATTATTTTAATTATTGGAATTTTAATTGGAGTTGCTTTTATAACTTTATTAGAACGTAAGGTATTAGGATATATTCAAATTCGTAAAGGTCCTAATAAAGTTGGATTGATAGGTATTTTACAACCATTTTCAGATGGTATTAAATTATTTATTAAGGAACAAACTTATCCAAATTTTTCTAATTATTTTTCTTATTATTTTTCTCCTATTGTAGGTTTTATTTTATCTTTAATAATATGAATATTAATTCCTTATTATTTTAATATATTAAGTTTTAATTTAGGTTTATTATTTTTTTTTTGTGTTAGAAGATTAAGAGTTTATGTAATTATAATTGCTGGTTGAGCTTCTAATTCTAATTATGCTTTATTGGGAGGGTTGCGGGCTGTAGCTCAAACAATTTCTTATGAAGTAAGATTAGCATTAATTATATTATCTAGAATTATTTTAATTATAGATTTTAATTTAATAAATTTTTTTTATTATCAAAAATATATTTGAATAATTTTTATTATATTACCATTATCTATGTGTTTTTTTTCTTCTAGATTAGCAGAGACTAATCGTACTCCATTTGATTTTGCAGAAGGAGAGAGAGAGTTAGTATCAGGGTTTAATGTTGAATATAGAAGAGGTGGATTTGCATTAATTTTTTTAGCTGAATATTCTAGAATTTTATTTATAAGATTTTTATTTGTAGTTATATATATAGGTGGGTATAATTTGAGATTAATATTTTATTTTAAAATTGTGTTAATTTCTTTTTTATTTATTTGAGTACGTGGAACTCTTCCTCGTTATCGTTATGATAAATTAATATATTTATCATGAAAGAGATATTTACCTATTTCTTTAAATTATTTATTATTTTTTTTTTGTTTAATAATATTTTTATAATATATATATATATATATATATATATATATATATATATATATATATATATATATATATATATATATATATATATATATATATATATATATATATATATATATATATATTTTATATATATATATATATATATATATATATATATATATATATATATATATATATATATATATATATATATATATATATATATATATATATATATATATATATATATATATATATATATATATATATATATATATATATATATATATATATATATATATATATATATATATATATATATATATATATATATATATAAATATATATATATATATATATATATATATATATATATATATATATATATATATATATATATATATATATATATATATATATATATATATATATATATATATATATATATATATATAGTATAAATTAATAGAATTATAATTCTTTCTTAAGTTTTCAAAACAAATGCTTTTACAAGCTCATTAATTAGTTAAAAATAATATTATCTCAAATTTTTCTAATTAAAGGGTTTAAAATATAATAAGAAAAATAAATAAATGTTAAAATTTGTCCAGTTAAAATATAAGGATCTTCAACAGGTCGAGCTCCGATTCAAGTTAGTAATATGATTGAAATAATTAATATTCAAAATAAAATTTGATTTAATGGATAAAATTGATTTCCTTGAATTTTTTTATTAGAATTAGAAAATGGTAGAATTATTAAAATTAAAATAGATATAACTAATCCAATTACTCCTCCAATTTTATTAGGAATGGAGCGTAAAATTGCATAAGCAAATAAAAAATATCATTCTGGTTGAATATGAATTGGTGTTACTAGGGGATTAGCTGGAATAAAGTTATCAGGATCTCCTAATAAATATGGATTAGTTAGAGTTAATAAAATTAATATAAATATTATTACAATAAATCCTATTAAATCTTTTAGAGAAAAAAATGGATGAAATGGAATTTTATCTAAATTTCTATTTATCCCTAAAGGGTTATTTGATCCTGTTTGATGTAAAAATAATAAATGAATTATAGTTATTATACTAATAATAAAAGGTAAAATAAAATGGAATGTATAAAATCGTGTTAAAGTTGCATTATCAATAGCAAATCCACCTCAAATTCAATTAGTTAACATAACTCCTAAATAAGGAATAGCTGATAAAAGATTAGTAATAACTGTAGCTCCTCAAAATGATATTTGACCCCATGGTAATACATAACCTAAAAAGGCAGTTGCTATTAATATAAATAAAATTAATACTCCAATAATTCAAGTATATTTTAGATTAAATGATTCATAATAAATTCCTCGTCCAATATGAAAATAAATACAAATAAAAAAAAAAGATGCTCCATTAGCATGAATAGTTCGAATTAATCAACCATAATTTACATTTCGACAAATGTAATTTACTCTATTAAATGCTAATTCAACATTAGCTGTATAATATATAGTTAAAAATAGACCAGTTACAATTTGAATTATTAAACATAATCCTAGTAATGATCCAAAATTTCATCAAATAGAAATATTTGAGGGGGAAGGTAAATCAATTAAAGAATTATTAATAATTTTAATAATTGGGTGTCTTTTCCGTAAAGGTTTATATAAATTTATCATTAATTAAAGTTTGATCGTAAAGGTCCATAAAAAATATTAGTAATTTTTACTACGGCTACTAAAGTAATAAATAAATAAATAATTAAAATTATTATTAATATAAATGTTTGATTATTATATAATTTTGTTAAATTAATTTTATTTTCATTATTAAAAAAATAAAATATATAATATTTTTCATTTATTTCATAATTAAAACTAAAATTTATTCATTTTAAATTAGATTTCATATATATGTATATAATAATACTTGATATAATTATAATAAAAAAATATAAAATTATATAATAAGATTTAAAAAATAACTCATTAGAAGTAATTCTCGATACATAAATAAATAAAACTAATAATCCACCTATGAATGTTAGAAATAAAATATATGAAAATCAATAAGTATTAATTATTATTCCTCTAATTAAACATAATAAAAGTGTTTGAATTAAAATTATTAATCCTATAGATAAAGGATGATTTAAAAAATATATTAATAATGAAATTAAGGTAATTAAATATATAATAAAGATTTTTATTTCAAAGAATAGTTTAATTAAAATAATAATTTTGGAGATTATTGATAAAGATATTCTTTTTCTTTGATGTTTTTAAAATAAATTATTTATTTTTGATTTACAAGACCAATGTTTTTGTTTAAACTATAAAAACACAAATGATAATATATAATTTATTAATATTTTTTATTATATATTTAATTGGAAATATAATTTTTGTTTCTAAATATAAATATTTATTAATTGTTTTATTAAGTTTAGAATTTTTAACTTTAAGAATTTTCTTTTTTTTTTTAATTATTTTAAATTTTTATTTTTATGAAATATATTTATTAATAGTTTTTTTAGTTTTTAGAGTTTGTGAGGGGGCATTAGGATTATCTATTTTAGTTTCTTTAATTCGAATATATGGTAATGATTATTTTAGAAGTTTTAATTTATTATAATGATAAGATTATTATTTTATATAATTTTTATAATTCCTTTATGTTTTTTAAAAAATATATTTTGAATGGTTCAAATATTAATTTTTTTAATGTTTATTATATTTCTTATATTTTCTTTAAATATTAACTATTTTAGAGATATTTCTTATTTTATGGGATTAGATATTTTATCTTATGGTTTAATTATATTAAGAATTTGAATTTGTGGTTTAATGATTATAGCTAGTGAAAATTTATTAAAAAAAAAATATTTTTATAATTTTTTTTTATTAAACATATTATTTTTAATATTTTTTTTATATTTAACTTTTAGAGTTATAAATATATTTTTATTTTATTTATTTTTTGAGGGAAGTCTTATTCCTACTTTATTATTAATTATTGGTTGGGGTTATCAACCTGAGCGAATTCAAGCTGGAATTTATTTATTATTTTATACTTTATTTGTTTCTTTACCTTTATTAATGGGAATTTTTTTTATTTATTTTTATAGAAATTATATATATATATATATATATAAATTTTATGATTTTAATTTAATTTTATTATATTTATCAATAATTATAGCATTTTTAGTAAAAATACCTATATTTTTTGTTCATTTATGATTACCTAAGGCTCATGTAGAAGCTCCTGTTTCAGGTTCAATAATTTTAGCTGGAATTATATTAAAATTAGGGGGTTATGGAATAATACGAGTAATAATTATATTTCAACAAATGAATATAAAATTTGGATTTATTTGAATTACAATTAGTTTAATTGGTGGATTATATATTTCTCTAATATGTTTTTGTCAAGTTGATATTAAATCTTTAATTGCTTATTCTTCCGTTGCTCATATGAGAATAGTTATTTGTGGTATTATAACAATAAATTATTGAGGTTATATAGGATCTTATATTTTAATAATTGGTCATGGTTTATGTTCTTCTGGTATATTTTGTTTAGCTAATATTAATTATGAACGTTTACATAGACGAAGATTATATATTAATAAAGGAATAATTAATTTTATACCATCATTTAGAATATGATGATTTTTATTAATATCTTCTAATATAGCAGCTCCACCTTCTTTAAATTTATTAGGGGAAATTAGATTAATTAATAGTCTTATGAGATGATCTTATTTTTCAATTATTATGTTAATATTAATTTCTTTTTTTAGAGCTGGTTATAGAATATATTTATATTCATTTACACAACATGGAAAATTTTTTTATGGAATTTATAGTTATTATATAGGAGTATCTCGAGAATATTTATTATTGTTCTTACATTGATTTCCTTTAAATTTTATAATTTTAAAGGTTAGATATTTTATAATTTGATTATATTTAAATAATTTAATAAAAAATATTGATTTGTGGAGTCAAAAATGTAAATTATTTACTTTAAATTATTAAAAATTATTCAATTTATTTTATTAGTTTTTTTTTTTTGTTTTTTTATATATTAATAAATTTTTTTTTTTTTATTTATTTTATTATAAATAATATAATTCTTTTTTTAGAGTGGGAATTAATTTCATTAAATTCTTCAGTTGTAGTTATATCTATTTTATTTGATTGAATATCTTTTTTATTTATAATGTTTGTGTCTTTAATTTCTTCTGTTGTTATTTATTATAGAAAAAGTTATATATCTTCTGAAAAAAATTTTGTTCGTTTTATTTTATTAGTATTATTATTTGTATTTTCAATAATAATATTGATTATTAGTCCTAATTTAATTAGAATTTTATTAGGATGAGATGGTTTAGGTTTAGTTTCTTATTGTTTAGTAATTTATTATCAAAATGTTAAATCTTTTAATGCTGGCATGTTAACTTTTATATCTAATCGTATTGGTGATGTTTTTATTTTAATATCTATTTCTTGAATATTAAATTATGGGAGATGAAATTATATTTATTATATAAATTTTATAAAAAATGATTATTCTATAAATTTTATTATAATAATAATTGTGTTTGCAGCTATAACAAAAAGAGCTCAAATTCCTTTTAGTTCTTGATTACCAGCTGCTATAGCAGCTCCAACTCCAGTATCGGCATTAGTACATTCTTCAACATTGGTTACTGCTGGTGTATATTTATTAATTCGTTTTAATATTTTATTAAATGGAACTATTTTTTTTAAAATTTTATTATTAATTTCTAGATTAACTATATTAATGGCGGGGATTTCTGCTAATTATGAATATGATTTAAAAAAAATTATTGCTTTATCGACTTTAAGACAATTAGGTTTAATAATAAGAATTTTAAGTATGGGATTTTATGATTTAGCTTTTTTTCATTTATTAACTCATGCTATATTTAAAGCTTTATTATTTATATGTGCGGGGGTAATTATTCATATAATAATAGATATTCAAGATATTCGTTTTATGGGGGGTATTTCTAATTTTATTCCTTTAACTTCTTTATTTTTAAATATTTCAAATTTATCTTTATGTGGTATTCCTTTTTTATCTGGATTTTATTCTAAGGATTTAATTTTAGAGGTTATAAGATTAAGAAATATAAATTTATTAATTTATTTATTATATTATATTTCTACAGGTTTAACTATATTTTATACTATTCGTTTATTATTTTATTTAATAATTAATGATTATAATTTATTATCTATTTATAATTTATTTGATGAAGATTATATTATATTAAAAAGAATATTAGTTTTATTATTTATAAGTTTAATTAGAGGTAGATTTTTAAGATGAATAATTTTTTTAAAGCCTTATATAATTTATTTAAGATTAAATATAAAGTTTATAGTAATATATTCTATTTTTTTAGGTATACTTATAGGTTATATAGTTAGTTTAATAAATATTAATTCTTTTAATAAGTTTTTAAAAACTTATAATTTAAGAATATTTTTTTGTTTAATATTTTTTATACCTAATTTATCTACATATGGTTTAAATTATATTTTTTTAAATTATGGGAATAAGATATTAAAAAATATTGATTTTGGTTGAAGAGAAATTTTTAGAGGCTATGGATTATCTCAAGTGGTAAAAAATTATTCAGTAATTTATCAAATTTTTCAAATAAATAATTTTAAAATTTATTTATTTAGTTTTATTTTATGATTATATATATTATTTTTAATATTTTTATTAAATTAGTTTATTTAAATAGCTTAATGAGAGTATAATATTGAAGATATTAGGGTGATAAAATTATCTTTAAATATATATATATATATATATATATATATATATATATATATATATATATATATATATATATATATATATATATATATATATATATATATATATATATATATATATATATATATATATATATATATATATATATATATATATATATATATATATATATATATATATATATATATATATATATATATTATATAAAAATAATATATTTATTTTACAATGAAAATGTAAAGTTTTATTTAAACTATATAAATAGAAATATTAATGGAATTTAACCATAAAAATTAAGTTAGTAGCTTAATTTTATTCTTTATATTTCTATATATATATATATATATATATATTTAATTGGAAATATAATTCAATTTTATCATTAACAGTGATATACCTCTATTTTGGTTTCAATTAATAAGATAAATTGTAATTTTACAATATTTTTTGAATGCAAATCAAATATTTTAATAAATTATAATCCTATATATATATATATATATATATATATATATATATATATATATATATATATATATATATATATATATATATATATATATATATATATATATATATATATATATATATATATATATATATATATATATATATATATATATATATATATATATATATATATATATATATATATATATATATATATATATATATATATATATATATATATAAATAAATAAATAAGGAGAATTTTAAACTCATTCTTTTAAGTCGAAATTAAATGCATTGATTATGCTTCTTATTTAATTTGTTCAATTTAATATATTTTGGTTTCATTCATGATATAAACCTAATAATAAAATAATTAAAAAAAAGGATACTATAAAAGATCATATAATAAAATTAATGAATTTAAAAGTTAAAATATATGGAAAAATTAATGCAATTTCTACATCAAAAATTAAAAAAATTACTGTAATTAAAAAAAAATGTAATGAAAAAGGAATTCGAGCAGAATTTTTAGGATCAAATCCACATTCAAATGGGGAACATTTTTCTCGATCTAAAAATGATTTTTTTGAAATTAATATTGAAATAAATATTAATAAATTTGAGATTATAATAATTAAGAATGTAATTATTATTATTATTAAAATTATTTATATTAAATATTTTTAAACTTTTTGATTGGAAGTCAAATATACTAATTATATTATATAAATAGTTAGTTCCTCATCAATAAATTGTGATATATAAAAATAATCAAACTACATCTACAAAATGTCAGTATCATGCTGCTGCTTCAAACCCAAAATGATGATTTATAGAAAAATGATTATTTAAATGTCGAATTAAACATACAGTTAAAAAAATAGTTCCAATAATAACATGTAGTCCATGGAATCCTGTTGCTATAAAAAAAGTGGATCCATAAATTCTATCAGCAATAGTAAAAGAAGCTTCTAAGTATTCTAATCCTTGTAAAAATGTAAAATAAATTCCTAATATAATTGTAATTATTAATCCTTGAGTAGTTTGAGAGAAATTTCTTTCTATTAATGAGTGATGGGCTCATGTTACAGAAACTCCTGATGTAATTAAAATAATTGTATTTAATAAAGGAATTTGAAATGGATTGAAAGGTATAATTCTTATTGGTGGTCATGAAGCTCCAATTTCAATATTAGGTGATAATCTTCTATGAAAAAAAGCTCAAAAGAATGATAAAAAAAAGAAAATTTCTGATACAATAAATAAAATTATTCCTCATCGTAATCCTTTATGCACTAAAATAGTATGTTTACCTTGTATTATTCCTTCTCGACTAATATCTCGTCATCATTGATATATAGTTAAAATAACAATTAAATAACCAATTAAAATTAAATTATAATTAAAATTATGGAATCATTTAATTATACCTGTTATTAAAATTAATACACCTAAAGCTCCTGTTAATGGTCAAGGACTATAATCTACTAAATGATATGGGTGATTATGTGTTTTTGTATTTGTTATCATTAATTAGTTTCTCTAGAATATAGTGTTCTTAAAATTGAAATTACATATGATTGAATAATTGCAACTGCAGATTCTAATGTTAATAATAAGAATTGGATAATAATTAAGATTCATACAAATTTTGTTGGAATTATATTTCCTGTTCCTCTTAATAGAGTTAATAATAAATGACCTGCAATTATATTGGCAGTTAAACGTACTGCTAAAGTTATAGGTCGAATAATATTTCTAATTGTTTCAATTATTACTATAAAAGGTATTAAAATAGATGGAGTTCCTTGGGGAATTAAATGTCTAAATATATGTTCATTATGGTTAATTCATCCGTATAATATGAATGAAATTCATAAAGGTAAAGAAATTGATAAAGATAGTGTTAGATGTCTTGTTCTTGTAAAAATATATGGGAAAATTCCTAATAAGTTATTAAATAAAATGAATGTAAAAATTCTAATAAAAATTAATGTAGTTCCATTAGTATTTTTAAATCCAATTAAAATTTTGAATTCTGAATGTAATTTATTTAAAATAAAATTTCATATGATATAATAACGATTAGGAATTAATCAAAATGAAAAAGGAATAAATATTAAACCTAATAAAGTTCTTAATCAATTTAAAGATAGATTAAAAATATTTGTAGTTGGATCAAAAATTGAAAATAAATTTGTTATCATTTTCAATTTAAATTATTTTTAATATTTTTTTTATTATTTATAAAATTTTTATTATTAAAAAATGAATAATAATTTATAATAATAAATAATAAATAAATAATTAAAAAAAATATAAATAATATTATTCAATTAATTGGTATTATTTGTGGAATTAAAGAATATTATTAATATAATAATTTAAATTTGACATATTTATGTTATAAATTTAACTAATTCTTTTCATTAGAAGTAAATGCTAATTTACTATAAAATGGTTTAAGAGACCAGTACTTGCTTTCAGTCATCTAATGATGAGTAGTTATTAATTCATTCAATAAAATTATTTATTGAAATTCTTTCAATTATAATTGGTATAAAACTATGATTTGCTCCACAAATTTCAGAACATTGACCAAAAAATAATCCAGGTCGATTTATATAAAATCTGGTTTGATTTAATCGACCTGGATTTGCATCAATTTTAACTCCTAGAGATGGGATAGTTCAAGAATGAATGACATCAGTAGCAGTTACTAAAATTCGAATTTGATTATTTATTGGTAAAATAATACGATTATCAACTTCTAATAAACGAAAATTATTTAAATTTAAATCATTTATAGGAATTATATAAGAATCAAATCTAATATTTTTAAAATCTGAATATTCATATCTTCAGTATCATTGATGTCCAATAGATTTTAAAGTAATTAAAGGATTATTTATTTCATCTAAAAGATATAATAATCGTAAAGAAGGTAAGGCAATAAAAATTAAAGTTAAAGTTGGAATAATAGTTCAAATTAATTCAATTATTTGTTCTTCTAATAAAAATCGATTAATAAATTTATTAAAAAATAATCTAATTATTAAGTATCCAATTAAAATAGTAATTATAATTAAAATAATTAAAGTATGATCATGAAAAAAAATAATTTGTTCTATTAAAGGTGAGTTTCTATTTTGAAAATTAAAATTAGATCAAGTTGCCATTTCTAAAAAAAGATTATCTTTATAAATGGGGTTTAAATCCATCACATTTATTCTGCCATATTAGAAATTTCTTAAAATAGGTAGTTCATTATATGAATGTTCAGCAGGAGGGAATAATTGATATCATTCAATTGAAGATGATAAATTTAATGAAAAAATTACTACTCGTTGATAAATGAATGATTCTCAAATAATAATTAATATATATAATATAGCTAGTAATGAAATATAAGATCCTAGAGATGAAATGATATTTCATGATGTATAACTATCAGGATAATCTGAGTATCGTCGAGGTATACCAGCTAACCCTAAAAAGTGTTGAGGAAAGAAAGTTATATTAACTCCAATAAATATAGTAAAAAATTGAATTTTTAATATATATTGATTTAAATTTAATCCAGTAAATAATGGGTATCAATGAATAAAACCACCTATAATAGCAAATACAGCTCCTATAGATAAAACATAATGAAAATGTGCTACAACATAATAAGTATCATGTAAGGAAATATCAATTGATGARTTTGCTAAAATTACTCCAGTTAATCCACCAATAGTAAATAAAAATACAAATCCTAATCTTCATAAAGTAGAAGGACTATAATTAATTTGAGATCCATGAATTGTAGCTAATCAACTAAAAATTTTAATACCTGTTGGAATTGCAATAATTATTGTTGCAGATGTAAAATATGCTCGTGTATCAATATCTATTCCAACAGTAAATATATGGTGAGCTCAAACAATGAATCCTAATAATCCAATTGCTATTATAGCATAAATTATCCCTAAACACCCAAAAGTTTCTTTTTTCCCTCTTTCTTGGGAAATAATATGAGAAATTAATCCAAATCCTGGTAGAATTAAAATATAAACTTCTGGATGTCCAAAAAATCAAAATAAATGTTGATATAAAATAGGATCTCCTCCTCCTGCTGGATCAAAAAATGAAGTATTTAAATTACGATCAGTTAAAAGTATAGTAATAGCTCCAGCTAAAACAGGTAATGATAATAAAAGTAATAATGCTGTAATCCCTACAGCTCAAACAAATAAAGGTATATTATCAAAGTTTATACCATTAGGTCGTATATTAATAATAGTTGTAATAAAATTAATTGCTCCTAAAATTGATGAAATTCCTGCTATATGTAAAGAGAAAATTGCTAAATCTACTGATCTTCCCCCATGAGCAATATTAGAAGATAAAGGTGGGTAAACTGTTCATCCAGTACCTGCTCCATTTTCTACAATTCTTCTTGAAATTAAAAGTATTAATGATGGGGGTAATAATCAAAATCTTATATTATTTAATCGTGGGAATGCTATATCAGGTGCTCCTAATATTAAAGGTACTAATCAATTTCCAAATCCACCAATTATAATTGGTATTACCATAAAAAAAATTATAATAAAAGCATGAGCAGTAACAATAGTATTATAAATTTGATCATCACCGATTAAAGATCCTGGATTACCCAATTCTGCTCGAATTAGTAAACTTAATGAAGTTCCTACTATTCCAGATCAAATACCAAAAATAAAATATAAAGTTCCAATATCTTTATGATTTGTTGAATATAATCATTTTCGCTAATAAAATGGCTGAGCATTAAGCGATAAATTGTAAATTTATTTACGAGAAATATTCTCTTTTATTAAGTCTTATATTCATTAATGATATAAAATTGCAAATTTTAAGGAATAAAAATTATTTATTAAGGCTTAAAGAATATTTCTTTATAAATAATTTTGAAGACTATTAGTTTATTTAACTTAAAACCTTCTAAAAAAAAAAAAAAGTTCTAATAGGTAATCCTAATAATGTTAGAAAATTAAAATAATTTAATAAAATTATTGTTTTATTTTTAATTTTTATTTTAAATCACTTAGGTTTAAAATAATTAAATATTAATGATCTGTATCTGATTCGAATATAAAAATATAATATAATTAATCTTATTATAATTAAAATAAAATTTATAATAATTATATTATTTAATATTAAAAAATTAATTATTAATCATTTTGGTAAAAATCCTAAAAATGGAGGTAACCCCCCTAATGATAAAAAATTTATTAAAAATATTATTTTTATTGAATTTTTTAGATTAAAAAAAAATATTTGATTAAAAAAAAATATGTTAAAATAATAAAATATGTAACATAAAAATAAATTTAATAAACTATAAATAATAAAATATATTAATCATAAATTTTCTCTAATAATAATACTTATTAATATTCATCTTAAATTATTAATAGATGAAAATGATAGTATTTTTCGTAAACAAATTTGGTTAATAGATCCTAAAGCTCCAATAATTGCATTAATAATAATAATAATATAAATGAAATTTAAATTATAATAATAAGACAATAAAATTATGGGGGTAATTTTTTGTCAAGTTATTAAAAAAAATGCATTTAATCATCTTAAACCTTCAATAATAATTGGAAATCAAAAATGAAATGGACTTGATCCTATTTTTATTAGTATTGTTGAATTTAATATAATTGTTAAAAAATAATTAAATTCAAAATTTATTAAAATTATTATTTTTATTAAAATTAAAAATAAAAAATTAATTGATGCAATAGATTGAATTAGAAAATATTTTAAAGAAGCTTCTGATGAATATTTATTATTTTTATTAATAATTAATGGAATAAAACTTAATAAATTAATTTCTATTCCAATTCAACAACCAATTCAAGAATTAGATGAAATTGAAATTAATGTTCTAAATATTAAAATAAAATAGAAAAATATTTTATTTGAATTATATGTAAAATAAATTTAAAATAAATTAAGTAATTTTTATTAAAATTAAAATTTAATATTTTAAAAATTATATTTTAGTGTAAGATGCACAATAAATTTTGATTTTATAAGGTATAGTTTGATTCTATAAAATATAAATTTAATAAAGGTAGATAATCTACTTTTTTTATCCTATCAGAATAATCCTTTAATCAGGCACTTTATTTTTAAAAAAAAGTAATTATCTTTATATTTGAGGTATGAACCCAAAAGCTTTATTTAGCTTATTTTTAA